TAGCTTTTTAATTAGCTATAGTAGTATTTTAATTAGTATTTTAGTATTAGAGTAAAAAAAAAAAAGGATTTATGTTGGATTGGCACTGCATAGATAATCGATATAGAGAGAAAAGGGTGTAGACGAGCGAATAAATGACAGAAGAAGTAGAAAAAACAAAACCCAGTTTTATTCAATTAATATCAATCAATATACGATAAGGAAAAGATATAAATAAAAAAAGCAAGGTTAACCCTTTGCTTTTTTATTTGTTCATAGAATTCTAATGAAAAACACTCATTGATATGACAATAATATCAAAAACGGAAGACTATCAAAAATGGAAGACAAAATTGTTTATTCTATTCTCTTTCTATATTTTTCGATCTATTCCATTAATAAAAAAAAAATAGATTTTTATCGTTATAAAAGACGACATTATCTAATTCTATACTATATTCGAAATAATAAATGAAATAGGATAGAAGTTCTAAATGAAAAGGAAAAAAAAATAGTTATATAGTTATAGTAGAGAAAAGATTATACAAAACTATATACAAATCATCCACACCTTATTTATATATTTGCTTTTTTATATATTTGATTAATTGAATTTTGGTTGGTGATTAAGAGGAAGTTCCATAAAAACCCCCGCCTTCTTTGAAATATCATGAACAGTTCCTGTAGGCTGAGCGCCTTTTTCAAGGAAATATAGAATAACAGGAACATTTAAATAGGTTTGATTCTTTATCGGATCATAAAACCCCACTTTCCGAAGAGCTCTTCCCTCTCTTCGTGATCGAACATCAATTGCAACGATTCGATAAACGGCCCATTGGGATAGACGTAGATAACCCCCCCCCCGAGAAACGTATAAGAAGTTTTCTCCTCGTACGGCTCAAGAAAAAGAAAATTCAAGTTATGTTTATGTAGAGAATTCTAATGTCAAATATATCCATAAACTCATCAAATCAATTAGACCAAGAACTGTCTTTCTTTTTTTGAAACGATTAGGTTCAGAATATCTTTATATATTTTTTATATACTTGTTTCTTATTCTTTACCCAACAAAAAAATTATTCATATTTGTAATTTGAACTCTCATAACTCAAGTTGTATAACTCGCAAAGGAAAATTTCGAAGCATTTCATTTATTGAGCGGTCTCTAATCCCCCCTTTGTCTATCTCCTTTCAAATCTATTTTCTTCATTTGAGTTTAATCTAGTTCTAGTTGTTGAGACAATTGAAACGGTATTTCCTTGTTCTAGGATCCTTTATCTTTGCCTTGAATCGTTGGGTTTAGACATTACTTTGGTGATCTTGAATCGTTTCAAAATGGCAGCAACATACCATTTTTGGGGATTTCTTTGTATCAAAGAATCATACGAATGATCAATTCCTGTGTAAGACACTTTTGATTTGATCGAAAGAGTTTTACCAATTCAAAAAATTTGAATTTTGAATTTGAAACTTGCTTGAACTTGCTTGAATTGGACCCTGTTTGATCTCTCTATCGAAAATATACTTACAAAGTTGTCCCAATTTATTAATTGATACTAACCTTAGATTCTTGCCTCCAAGAAACGAATCAATACGTTTTTCTCGAGCTCCATCATAGATGATACGGTTTCCATCACAACCCCCCAAGAGGTTTTAGTGTAAGCGAACAAACGATGTCGAGCCAAGAGCACTTTCATTACTATGATAATAATCAAAAATGGTGGATCTAAGAATCCACAGCGGATCGTGTCCTTCAAGTCGCACGTTGCTTTCTACCACATCGTTTTAGACGAAGTTTTACCATAACATTCCTTTAGTTTGGAACCGGTATATAATTAATTCCATTATGGAATCATGAATAATCATTGGTTCGGTCAGTACTTAGTAATCTATACTTTTTTTTCTATCTGAAATATAGTTTAGGAATAAGTCTCAGCAAGAATTCAATAGAAACCCCAATCCATATCCATTTTTTCAATATTCTAATCGTAAAAAAATCTACTCTTAAACAGAAGGTTGTTCAAAAAAGTAACCTTTATTCGGATAAAATATATATCATATAAAATATATGATATAATATGGGTTAAGTATGTGATAATAGCATAATATGTTGAGTGTGCAGACGAATATGCTCTGGGACGGAAGGATTCGAACCTCCGAATAGCGGGACCAAAACCCGTTGCCTTACCACTTGGCCACGCCCCATTTCTATTTGACACTAATAAAGACTAATATCGATATTGGGTATTCGTCAACTCCAGCCTAAATTAAATTCAATATTTATACGATTATTGATAGAATTTTTCTATATGTAGATATAGAATTAAACTGATGAATTTATTGATCATTACATCTAATTCAATTAAGATATTGTATGAAAGTATGATTTATTCTATTCACTTTTGATTTGAGAATTGAAGGGGTTTTGATTGGGCGAGTTCAAATCAAACAAATCAAAGAAGGTTTTTTGGTATATTTGATTTATTTTGATTCATTTTCCTTTATATCAATAACCCACCTTATTAATAACTCAATTAAAATAAATAAAATTACCCTCAAGAACAAAACGTTTGTTATGCTTAATATATTTAGTTTGATCTATATCTGTCTTAATTCTGCCCTTTCTTCAAGTAGTTCTTTCGTCGCCAAATTGCCCGAGGCCTACGCTTTTTTAAATCCAATCGTAGATGTTATGCCAGTAATCCCTCTTCTATTTTTTCTCTTAGCTTTTGTTTGGCAAGCTGCTGTAAGTTTTCGATGAGATTTTAAATACTGTGCTAGACAAATTCATGATTTCTTTGAAAACAAAAAAATTATAACAATTGATAAGATCAGATAAGTCTTACAGTATGAACCCTTGATTCAAAGCAAATATTGAAATTCTGGTATAGCTGTGATAAATTGGGAACACCACATTTCACTGCCTTTTTCCATTTCAAGACCTCTTGAAGTCTTCCAGAATGTCTAATTGTGTGTATGAAAGAAAATTTTTTGTTTTGAAAATTCTTTTCTAGTCTCAAAAGCACTTTAGTTTATTTCTTGGTATCAAAATCAAAGTAGAAAATAATAGGGTATGCGGTATAAAATACAAATAGAGAATCTATTCTCTTTTTTACTAAAAAAAGAATCTTGGAGATTGTTTAATGCTTACTCTAAAACTATTTGTTTACACGGTAGTAATATTCTTTGTCTCTCTATTCATCTTTGGATTCCTATCTAATGATCCAGGGCGTAATCCTGGACGTGAAGAATAAAAAATAAAGAAGATTTTTTGTTTTTCTTGCTTGATCTTGATTTGAAAATGTTCTTATTAGGATTTTCACTATATTCAATTCACATTTTTAACTATATATAACTTAAACTATATAACTTAACTATAGTAACTATAGAAAATAACTAACATATAACTTAACTTAAAATAAAGGAACTCGCGAAAAATTCCGAAAGGAAATACAAAGTTATCGACGAAAACGGAAAGAGAGGGATTCGAACCCTCGGTACGAAAAAATCGTACAACGGATTAGCAATCCGACGCTTTAGTCCACTCAGCCATCTCTCCCCCAATTGAAAAAGAATAATTACTATGTTCCATAAGCCCAAATAAGGCTTGAAAAAAGCCTTTCTTATTTTTTCCAAAGAAACCTTTTCTTTCCACGGCTTGGCCTGGTCAGTCCCTAGCTGGGCCGGGCCTTTTTTGTTACAAAAAATCAAATTCAAATGCTTTATTTAATTTGAAAACACAAATGCTTATTATTATTGATATTGAAACAATTATAAAAAAGACTATTTTGATTCCTTTGATATAGAATCAAAATGTCATTTCATTTCTTAGCTTTATTTTGATTTTTTATTATATTTCCTTTTTTGTTAATATTATATTATTTTATTGAAATAAAAATCAAAAATCAAATTAAGATAAGAAAAAAAAAAGAAGCATAAATTCTTGAACAATGCATTTTTATGTTACGGCTTAAATGGTTTTGTCAAGCCATATCCATCAAAAACCTCTAGAAAAAGACTTGGTTTTTAGTTATTTAAATGACTCCTCGTTTCCTAATCTCATTAAGTCCTCTCGGTAAGGCTATAATTTTGATGATTCTTTTTTGATCCTATCTTTCGATTATGCCCGAGTTTCTTGTTCGACAAAAAGTCAATTTATATACAATAATAGGATTGTAGCGGGTATAGTTTAGTGGTAAAAGTGTGATTCGTTCTATATAATCCCTTTATAGTTAAGGGGTCCCTCGGTTTGGTGAATATTCCATTCCGATAAAAAACTTTATCTCGTAAAAAGGATTTAACCCTCTACCTCTCAATAAAAAATTCGAGGAACAATAGACATTTTCGTGATTTGTATCCAAGAATCAATTCCAAATTGAAGAATTCGATTATGAAATTACGAAACAAAATTTTTATTAATTGGATCAATACCTCCAATCGAATGAGTATGAGTAAGGAATCCATGGATAAAGATAGAAAGCTTATTTCTAATCGTAACTAAATCTTCCATTTTATTTTGTTGTATAGGGAAAATGGAAGCAAAATAGCTATTAAACAATGACTTTGGTTTACTAGAGACATCGACGCATTTTTTATAGCTCGGTGGAAACAAATTTTCCTAAGGATTCTATTAAATAGAAATAGAGAACGAAGTAACTAGAAAAAGTGTTAGAATCCCCTTCTTTTCTATAAGGATCGTCTAGAAAGCGGGTCATTTTGAATGCATTCATACAGAAAAGCTGACATAGATGTTATAGGTCGAATTTTTTTAACTTCGTTCATATCTGACACCTGGAAATTTATCCATCTTCCATAAAGGAGCCGAATGAAACCAAAGTTTCACGTTCGGTTTTGAATTAGAGACGTTAAAGTAAAACAGATGAATCAACGTCGACTATAACCCCTAGCCTTCCAAGCTAACGATGCGGGTTCGATTCCCGCTACCCGCTTGTGCTTACTTTATTTCTTATCTCTATTTTAGATTATAAAATTATTGATAAAATAAATAAATAATAAAGTCA